TATTCAGAGTTCCGAGCGCTCCTTGTAAAGCTTGTTGGAAAACCCGTTGTCGGACTTGATTAATTGCTCTTTGTTGTTCAAAATGAATGGTTTCATTTTTGTAATTTTCTAATTGGTCCAAAGTCTTAGAAGTTGAATTAATCAAATTGAATTTTTCTCGTTCTATCTCAGAGTATCCGTTCACTCGAAACTGATCTGCTTCTATTTCGACTTTCCGTAACCGGGCCCGGGCTTTTTCCAGCCGTTCAACGGCCCCGCCCTGCAGTTCTTCTGAATTTCGAATACTATTCAAGATCCTCAGTTTGCGATTATCTAATAAATCACTTAATGAAAGTAGATTATCTTTCCATTCATCTCAAAACTTCCATGATCCCTTCCCGAACCAAACATGAAATTTTCGATTCATTTGGCTCTCACACTCAATTACGTCAACTACTTATGTATGGGGGGGGTTCCCATATCTTTTTTTAATGTAATGAGCCTATCCTCTCTCTTCTCTATTCATATTCCAAAATGAATCTTGCGACTGATCCCTAATCCAAGACCGGAATATTCGGAGGACTCTTCTGACCAAATCAAAATAGATAATTGTCAGCAAAGTTGTTTCTTTTTTTCTTCAAATCCAAAGAATTCTTCTTACTTTATACATAGGTCATCGATTCAGCATAAAAAAGAGTTGTTTGAAATACCTATTTTTCCAATATTTTCCAATCAAATTTCCAATACCACTAAAAGGCTCAAATCTTTTTATCAACATGAGTGTTTTATATCGAAAAAAAAAAAAAAATTCCAATTATTATTAATTATTTCATTATTCCTTTTGAAAATATTTCTATTCTATAGTAAAACATAGTAGTAGAAAGAGTACCGTGCTTTGTCTGGACTTCAATTCAAACTTTAGCTTTAACCATGTTAATGGTCCCACATTATTGGTTTGATTCATAGAGAATCAAAATAGATTTACCAACAAATCACGAAATGCTATGGTTCTTAAATATGATTTGAAATTGATTCAGAAGTAATTCGCGGAATCATGCACCCTTTTCCCTTTGGTCCTTAGTTATAACGAAAAAAAAAGTGCAGCTGGTTGGGTCCAGCCGATTCTTGAAATAAACAACTCGCACACACTCCCTTTCCAAAAAAGATCAATACACCAAGCACTACACTTAGATTTATTGGATTTGTTGCTAAAATATCGGTATTAAACCCGAAACTCCCGGCGAATGGCCAGTGAACCAAAGAAACGAAAGAATCCGTTCCATTTTTCATATGATCTCCTCTTTTAGATAGACTAAAAAAAATTAGTAATTTACCTATTTCGACACAGAGTCAAAAATTCGATTTTGAAATCCTTTCTTTGAATTGGAAATTGGGGATTCCCGCTAAGAAGGATACTATTTAGTATTAGGGACCGGGACTTCTGTCAATTGCAAAACCCCTCGTTTGTTGCAACATCCCTTAAAAAGAGGGTTTTCCTTACTTTAGACTAATAAAGGGAAAGAAAAAAGTGAATTGGTATGCTTATTTTAATTCCTCATCCTCAAATAAGTCCTTCCAATTGTAGGAGTTAAATCTTGATAGAATTCGAAAAAGCCCGAAACACCGATCTAATCAATAAGAGAAAAAAAAAAATAAGTCAATTTCCTTTCCTATTTATCGGATTAAACAAAAGGATTCGCAAATAAAAGCGCTAATGCTACAACCAGTCCATAAATTGTTAAAGCTTCCATAAAAGCCAGACTAAGCAATAAAGTACCTCGTATTTTTCCCTCCGCTTCGGGTTGTCTCGCAATTCCCTCTACTGCTTGGCCCGCAGCAGTACCTTGACCAACTCCAGGTCCAATAGAAGCAAGCCCAACAGCCAACCCGGCGGCAATAACGGAAGCGGCAGAAATCAGTGGATTCATGATAAGTTCCTCGCACTAAAATGAAAATAAAGAAAAACAAAAACTAAAGAAATCGTTAATGATACAATCGTCCAATGAATTATGACTTAATTATTCCGTCACTGGGATTCACCCAGCCGAAGTAACTAGGAACTCCGAATTGGAATAATAATAATATTATTATTGAACCACCAAAACTATTTCGATATCTTTTTTTTAGTTCCGATCCACGGGCACAACACAGGATTTTTATGAATCCATACGACTTTTGTTCTTCCATTTCTTTTTTCGGGACCCTTTTTTGAATTCTTCGTTCGTTTTCTTTACTTTATTTCATCTCTTTATTTTTATTGATTCAATTCCCAGTCAAAGCAAAGACGAAATCGAATAATTTCTATTGGAATCCCTATCGAAATTCACAATAGTCGCAAGAGTAGGGTGGATTAGATGTATCTTTAGTTCATATATAACTAGCAATATCTAATATCCCATATACATGTCTTTCTTCCAGAACGTAAACCAACTATTCATATCTTAGATTCAAAGTATTCGTATCGTAAAGTCAATCGTATTCTAGAACCCCTTTTCAAAAAACCCACAAGAGTTGGCATTTGATTCCATATACCTAATTATGTCCCCTCGCCTAATCACCCCTTTTTTTATGAATCTCTTTTTTTAGGAATTTTTTTCTATTCCGTTTATTTATCATTATCCAACATGGCTACACTCGAAATAGACGAATTCATTGGGGCGAATCATTGCATAGAACTCAATATCAGTATTTGATTGAGGTACGGTCATGCAATTTATTATTTATTATATTAATATTTTCTTTTGGTCAATCGTTGAATTGAAGAATTGACTAAAATCAACTAAAAAGGGAATCCTTTTAGCTAAATTTAGCTAAAAAGGGAATCATTTTAGAAAGCATCTTTCGTTTCTTTTTTTTAATCACCCGCCTGTGATACTCTAAGAATTTTTATTTAAATTATCACTCTTGGTATTTGCTATTGGAATTGAATGAACAAATAATGAACAAAACAATATAAAGAAAATATTAAGAAAGAAAATATTAATTGGCGGGGGGGGATGATATAATAAGGCCAAAGAGGAATTTTAGGAAAAAGATCCTTTCGATCTCTTTCCTAAAATTCCCCAATTTCATAATTTTTTTTATACGACTCTTGGTCGTATATTCTGTATTTGTAAGATTTATGGTTGGATATGTATGTTTCCTAAGTCGATTATCTTGAATTACACATACATTGCCTTGTTCTAAGCTACAAAAAAAGACAATTTCGAAAACGAGTCAATGATGTCCCTCCATAGATTCGCCTATATAAGCCGCAGCTAAAGTTGCAAAAATAAGAGCTTGAATACCGCTTGTAAATAATCCAAGGAACATGACAGGTATAGGAACCACTAAAGGGACTAAAGAAACAAGAACAACAACTACTAATTCATCGGCTAATATATTGCCGAAAAGTCGAAAACTAAGTGATAAGGGTTTTGTGAAATCTTCTAAAATGTTAATGGGTAACAGAATTGGAGTCGGTTGAATGTATTTACTGAAATAACCTAATCCCTTTTTGGAAAGACCCGCATAGAAGTATGCTACTGACGTGAGCAAAGCTAAAGCAACGGTAGTATTTATATCATTCGTAGGTGCGGCTAACTCCCCATGAGGTAACTCTATGATTTTCCAAGGTAAAAGAGCACCAGACCAATTCGAAACAAAAATAAAAAGAAACATAGTTCCAATAAAGGGAACCCATGGGCCGTATTCTTCTCCAATCTGAGTTTTGCTCACGTCTCGAATGAATTCAAGGACATATTCGAAGAAATTTTGACTGGCAGTCGGAACGGTTTGTGGATTCCGAACGGCTATAAAGGCTGAACCTAATAAGATAGCAATTACAACCCAAGAAGTAATAAGTACTTGGGCATGGACTTGGAACCCGCCTATTTGCCAATAGAAATGTTGGCCTACTTCCACACCGGATATATCGTATAACCCCTTTAGTGTGTTGATGGAACATGATAGAACATTCATATTGCCCTCTGACCGAAATCGAAATTTAAAAGGAATTATTTTGATTCAACCATCTTCTTTTCGACTTGTCTACGTGAATTGTAGATTTTGAATATCTGCTAATTACATAATATCCACCAGTTTTTGTCTATTTTTTTTTTGTGCGATTCAGGAATAGTACCCCAGCCATAAATCCATGGAGTTACCAAAAAAATTGATTTATCTTATTATTAATCAACGATTTCGTATATAGCTAGAGCGACCCTCACAAATTGCGAATACTAATTTGTTAAGAATTAATCGGATTGAAGCTATAGCGTCATCGTTTGCTGGAATCGAAATATCTGCGAGATCGGGGTCACAATTTGTATCGATTAAACAAATTGTTGGAATTCCCAAAGTGATACATTCTCGAAGAGCCGTATATTCTTCGTGCTGATCGACGAGGATTACAATATCGGGTGCCCTCGTAATATATTTAATCCCGCCCAGATACGTTTGCAGGCGTGATAATTGTCTCTTCAAAATAGCGGCATCCCTTTTGGGAAGACTGTCGAGTCTCCCCTTTTTTTGTTCCGTTCTCAAATCCCTGAACTTGTGAAGTCTTGTTTCTGTGGTGGACCAATTCGTTAACATACCACCGAGCCATTTTTTATTAACATAATGACACCGAGCCCTTATTGCAGCTCGCGCGACTGAATCAGCTGCTTTATTTTTAGTACCAACAATTAAGAATTGTTTTCCCCTACTTGCTGCATCAAAAACTAAATCACAAGCTTCTGATAAAAAACGAGCAGTTCGAGTCAGATTTGTAATATGAATACCTTTGTATTTTGCAGATATATAAGGTGCCATTCTAGGATTCCATTTCCGAGTACCATGACCAAAATGGATTCCTGCTTCCATCATCTCTTCCAAATGGATGTTCCAATATCTTCTTGCCATTTCTCCCCCACTTCCTCTTAAAAAAAAAGAGACGAGGCGCCCTGAAATAAAGAATTGTTCCGAGGGAACCTTCTCTTCTACCAGAGATTGACCATTGATAATTGATACACGATCCAGGCCATTCATTACTTTCTATTCATTATTATCTTTTTTTTCTTACCATTAATCAAATGATCACAAATAGTTAAAAGAATCCGCTCCTAGGACTCATTAAACCCTCTAAGCAATTGCTCTGATGTATCATGGAAAGTCATTGAAATGCAAGAGTCAAATAATTCTCTGTGGTGTAAGAAAATATCTCTCATTTCCCCCCCGAATAAATTCCCTTTTTGTCTTTCCAAAAGAATGATGTTATGCTGCCTTGAACAGTGCACTAATCCTTTGAATCCGGTACCAACGGGTATTATCCCCCCCAGAACAACGTTTTCCTTCAAGCCTTTCAACCAATCGATACGACCTCGGAGAGCTGCTTTTGCTAAAACTCGTGTGGTTTCTTGAAAACTTGCTTCGGATATAAAACTTTGAGTATTCAGAGATGCTCTCGTTATTCCCAATAAGATAGCTCGATAACAGATCACTTCTTCCAAAGCGCGCCCCGTTCGTTCCGCTCGTAACAATCCAATCAGTTCGCCGGGTAAAAAAATATTAGACATTCCATCTTCTGAAACCAAGACTTTTGATGTTATTTGACGTACAATAATTTCTAGATGCCTATTATGGATCTGCACCCCCTGCGATCGATAAACCTTTTGGATCTTATTAACCAAAGAGATACGACTTTGCACTATAGTTAGCTCAGCACCAATCAAGAATCCCCAGGGAATCCCAAGAATTCTTGTTATACGCGCGTTCCAACCCTCAACTCTCTTTTCTAGGTTCATCGATATTGAATCAAGCGAACGCACTTCTAACACTTGTTCTACTTTTGGAAGACCCTGCGTTATATCACCAGATCTCGATTTTTCATATATAAATGTAACTAATGTATCCCCTTCGTAAAGGATTTCTCCATAATGCCCATGAACAGTTGCTCCAGGAGTAGCCAAATAAGGCTTAGCTGATCGTATTACTACAGAGTTGACTTGAACAATTAAAACTTGACCAGATTTTAGGGGTGGTCCGTTTTTGGTTATACATACATTTTCACAAAGAAACTGCCCAAGACTAATTCTCGGGGACATTTCCTTACAATAATTATGATGGAGAAAATACCAATTCAAATTAAATGGATTCAAAATGATCTTACTGTCTGTATCAGGATTCGAAATTTCCCCGTTTTCATCCATTAAATAATATTTAAGTGTTTGACAAGGCTGTTTTAAATTGTCAAGTTTCAAATAGTTAGTTACCGAGAGATGATTATGAGTTATTAAATAGTAAAATGAATAAAAATTCGCAATTTGAAGGACTGTTCCTAAAGGTCCCAACGAATTCCTAATTGGGGTTAGAGAATCTTTTTGAGTTGGAATTGATTGTTTTATCACATTGTGATATTTTACATCGTTCAATGGACCCATTCGAAAATAATTAGATGATGACAAAATTCTCAAAGATTGGCATTCCTTATTTCTATTCAACAACGTACGAATAGTTCCTTGATTTTGGCTAAGTGATTGTTCAACCCCCGCCTTGCCAAAAACGGAATAAAACGGATTGCTATTGGTGCGAACGGAACCATTATCAGAGATCAATCCTGAACCTGACGGATGATTCCTTTTTCTGATATATGAAATTTGGGATTTCACTAAGTTGATTCTTAAGAAATCGCGAATCAGACCATTTGTACGTACTTCAACAAAGGAAGCACAAACCTCTTCGACGGAAGAACTTTTTTTGTCTTGGTCCCAATTCAACACAAAACACGTACGAACTAATTGAATACTTGTATCAGGAATTCCCCGAGCAGCTTTGCCCTTCCCATAAAGGACATAATTGACAACTCGAAATTTCATATTATCCTTTTCCCGCAGCGGATCCTGGGGGAAGAGTGTTGCTAAATTTATACCGTCTGCTATTTCATATGTGACTACGGGTCGAACCAAAACAAAATACTTTTTCTTGGTAGGTGCGATCCGTTGAACATAGATCCATTTTTTCAATTTTTTTGATTCCTTAGTGGATTCCTTAAGTTTTTTTTTTTCCCTTTCTGGCGGTATCAAGATGCCACTATGTCGGGATATCTTATCTATCTCTCCGGGAAAATGGATATCTCCCGAAAATATTTTGAGTTCAATCCCCCCTTTTTTTCTCTCCATTCGCACCAATCCGCCCACTCGGCTTCTTATATTTAAAGTGATTCGTGTATCTACTCCAATGATACTATTATTCCGTACCATTAGGTAAGAAGATTCGGGAAAAATATGCACTTCCTCGGGAATGAAAAAAAGGCGATCTATTTGCATTTGGTATTTTGGCTTAATTTTTTTGAGTCCTCGATACTCAATCAAGTCCTCTTTTTTGACGATTGAATGCACCCCCAGAGTCCCATATTTAGTAATTCCGGAACTCCTTCTTCTGTATCGAGGATCGTCGAAATAAGCAAGAATACTATTTCTACGGAAAATACCCCCTATGGGTATTTCAATCGAGATCCCTGAATGGGGCATTAGCTCTTTCTCTTGTTCGTGAATCGAGTGGAATGGAATAAGAAATCGATTTCTTTGCCTTTTTGCCAATAAATCCGAATTCGCGTGGAGAATTGCAGGATGTATGAGATTACAATGACCAGTACCTACGATTCTCTTAAATCCCGAATAATCAGATATCTCAAGAATTCCACCTTCTTTTTTAGCAGAAAAATCAGAACTAAATAATTTGTGTCTCGCTTGATCATTATTCACCGAGAGCGAGAGGCTAGAAATCTCTCTTCGTTCGACAGAAAGAGAATGAATATTCATTTGATCTTGATCCTTGTAGAGTGAAAAAGAAACTACACTAGATCCGCATGAACCCCCCGATAATATCCATAAATGACTTGTTTTTGGCAAGAGATGTACATTACTATATGTAAATTCGGGTGCATGGTACACATCAGTACTCCAGTGCATTTCTCCCTCTGAATCAGAATAGATATGTTTTCGAACCCTCTCTTTAAAACTCAAAGTGTATGCTCCCGCCTGAATCTCAGCAATCACTTGTTCTGATTCGACATATTGATCGTTTTGAACTAAAAGAAAACTTTTTGGTGGAATAGTCACATTATGCATAATATCTTCACTCTCAATAATTATATCCAAATCTATCGAACATAGAAAAGCAGGATGCCCGTGACGTGTGCGCGTGGGCTGAACCAAATCCTCGTTGAATTTGATTTTACCGTTAGATGGGGCTCGTACATGTTCTGCAGTGCCCCCTGTAAATACGCCACCGGTATGAAAAGTCCTTAATGTTAGTTGAGTCCCCGGTTCTCCAATAGATTGACCCGAAATAATACCTACGGCTTCCCCCAATTCAACCAGGTCACCATGAGTCGGACTCCGACCATAGCATAATCGACAGATCCAAGATGTACTCCTACAAGTAAAGGGGGTTCGAATAGATATTGCTTGTGCTCGAAAGGTTATGAGTCGATTGACAAGTCCAATCCCAATATCTTGATTTCTAATGGCGATGCATCGCGGACCCATATATATATCGTCTGCTAATACACGACCAATTAATGTTTGGCTAAAAACCCTTTCCGACAGCATCCTCATCCTATTTTGATTTTGAGGACTCACAGAAATTCCTCGGATGGTGCCACAATCGGTTCTACGTACAACAATGTGTTGAACTACTTCAACAAGTCTTCGCGTAAGATATCCAGCATCTGATGTTCGTACAGCGGTATCTACAACTCCCTTGCGGGCTCCATAGCAAGAAATTATATATTCTGTTAAAGAAAGTCCTTCGCGTAAATTGCTTTGAATGGGTAAATCAATCATTTGACCTTGGGGATCAGACATTAATCCTCTCATACCCACCAATTGGTGTACTTGAGATGCATTTCCTCTAGCTCCCGAAAAAGACATTATATGGGCTGGATTAAAGGGATCGGTCATCCTAAAATTAGGATTCATTTCTTGTCGCAAATATTCACTTGTAGCATACCATATCTCAATGGATTGACGTAGTTTTTCTATCGCGTGTACATTCCCATAATGATGGTGTTTTTCCAAAATAAAACTTTGTTGTTCAGCATCTTGGACTAGCCATCGCTTAGAAGGTATCGTTAAAAGATCATCAATACCTAATGAAATAGATGTAGCAGTGGCTTGCTGGAAACCCAGGGTCTTTACTTGATCCAGGATGTGTGATGTATATGCCATTCCGAAGTGATCTATTAACCTGCTAATAAGTCGTTTAATGGCAGTTCCATCTATCATTTTATTGTGAAAGACCAGACTCGCCCGTTCTGCCATAAGTACCTCCGTATTCCGCTGAGTAGGATTCGACAATGGATTTGAGTCAATGATTGGAAAACTTCCTTTTCTCGATCTTGCTTCACGTAGAAAGGTCAGCAATGGTGGTCATACCTGAACCGGAAAGGCCCAAGGTGTCATAGAATTACTTAGTTTAGACACCATATGATTAGGTACCATATGAGCAGGCCCGACAAAACCCTTGTATAGCTTCTTCGATTTCTCGATAAAGAGAAATATGGCCGACGGTGGTTCGAATGTATATAGAAAGAATTTCTTTTTTTACACTTCGTACTATTAGATAATGTCCATAAATCTCATGATAGGTACCCAAAGATTCATAGTGAACTTCGATGGGAGCTTCCCTTGAAGCAATAACGCGTTGATCTAATCGCCACCGGAGCCACAAAGGACTATCTAAATTGATTCTTTTCTGCCGATAAGCCCCAATTGCATCATAGGAATTACAAAAAAAGGGTTCTTTCGTATACTTATAGCTATTATCGTCAATTCTTCCATCTTGATAATTTCTTCGATTACATGGATGATACCTATTTGCACAAATACCTCGACGATTCCCGCTCGTTAATACATAGAGTCCAATAAGCATATCTTGAGTCGGTACGGAAATGGGATCTCCAATAGTAGGAGACAAGAGATTCATATGAGAAAACATAAGTAAACGAGCCTCCGCTTGAGCCTCTAAAGATAAAGGTACATGAACAGCCATTTGATCC